CCCCTCCATTAAGGGGACCCCCCCTACCCCCCCAGTACATAATGTACTGGCGGATTAAATTTTTATTAGGCTATGTTTTATCGGGCATTCAGTAATTATCCTTTATACATTACATTGAATTATTTGTGGATTAGCATATTCATGTTCTATCCCATTTATTGTAATTCTGGATAGTTGGTGAAATAGCTCGGTTTTGTTTCTTGGAATAATGTCTCAATGGTTGGCGACAATTGATTAAATGATCTAGGTCATGCCATGTTGCTTTTTAATTTTATAGCTTGAGTATACGGGAGTGCCCTAGTATGGGAACTTAATGGTCGTAGGTCATGTGTCCTTAAATAGTCTCTTGATGCGCTAGTTTCAGGTACTGGGTTATTTATTGACTGGGCACCTCACGAGAAATCATCAACCCGGTGTCCGTAAGGTTTATCATGACTAGCGTCAGGCCCATTCTTTCCCCCTAAACCCCTGGCACTACTTGCGCTTTTGCGCCTCTGGTTCCTCGGTCAGGGCCATGGACTGGTTGATTCACCACACTATTATCTTCACAGAGTCATTTGGTTCGCTATTTATGTACACCTTGCCTCGTAATCGCGACATTTTAATGTTCTGGCGCCTCTGGTATTTTTTTTTTTGGGGCTCCTTCACTCGGCACTTCCAGTGCGGCGGGTAAATACTATTTGTTGACGTGAGCATACAATGCGTTGCGGGCTGGTTTTGGTCCTCAGGGGTTGCTTTAATGAGACGGTTGAAGTATATGTGGTATCATTTTAACACTGATGCACTTTATCCTGCATTTGGTTATGGTATTATCACAATCTACTTAATCATGGTGTTATTCGATTAATGATTATGGGACATGATTTTTGACATTTCCGTTCCCTCTAAATTTCCAATAGAAATTAAACGAGGTAGGGAAATTTCAAATAAAATCTTCGTTAAGTTTTTAACAAAAAAATTTTTTTTAACAAACAACAAACTCATTACTTGAATTGTCATTTGTTTTAAACACGATGTTGTTTGTTATTATTCACTATTTTCCTACCATTTTTTATCATCTTTTTTATTAACATCCGTTATTTTATCAAATTACTATTCACTATTTTCCTACCATTTTTTATCATCTTTTTTATTAACATCCGTTATTTTATCAAATTACTATTCACTATTTTCCTACCATTTTTTATCATCTTTTTTATTAACATCCGTTATTTTATCAAATTACTATTCACTATTTTCCTACCATTTTTTATCATCTTTTTTATTAACATCCGTTATTTTATCAAATTACTATTCACTATTTTCCTACCAACATCTTTTTTCCCTTACCCATACACCCGGGCACAAAAACAAAACAAACAACAAATTATGACCCTGTCCCTTGTAGCTTTAGGCTTAAAGCATGGCACTGAAGATGCCAAGACGGGCACACCCCCAAGGACAAAAGACTTAGTCCTAACCTTACCGTTAATTCTCGCCCGACATATACATGCAAGTATCCGCATTCCAGTGCAAACGCCCCCAACCTCTTACCAAGACAAAAGGAGCAGGTATCAGGCACGCCCACACCTCCGCAGCCCAAAACGCCTTGCCATGCCACGCCCCCACGGGTACTCAGCAGTAATTAACATTAAGCAATAGGCGCAAGCCTGACTTAGCCAGGGCAATCAGGGTTGGTAAATCTTGTGCCAGCCACCGCGGTCATACAAGAGACCCAAATTAACCGTACACGGCGTAAAGAGTGGCCCCAGACTATCACAACTCACTAAGATCAAACCACAGCCCAAACCGTCACAAGTCCAAGGCACCCTGAAGCCCAACCTAAAAACGATCTTAGCACTCACGACCCATCCCACCCCACGAAAGCTAGGGTACAAACTGGGATTAGATACCCCACTATGCCTAGCCCTAAATCTCGATGTTCCCTTCCCCTACACGAACATCCGCCCGAGAACTACGAGCACAAACGCTTAAAACTCTAAGGACTTGGCGGTACCCTAAACCCACCTAGAGGAGCCTGTTCTATAATCGATAACCCACGATACACCCAACCACTTCTTGCCAGAACCAGCCTACATACCGCCGTCGCCAGCCCACCTCCGTGAGAGTACAACAGTGAGCCTAATAGCCCACAACCCGCTAGCAAGACAGGTCAAGGTATAGCCCACGAAGTGGAAGAAATGGGCTACATTTTCTAAAATAGAAAACCAACGGAAGGGGACCTGAAACCCACCCCAGAAGGCGGATTTAGCAGTAAAGAGGGACAATCAAGCCCTCTTTAAACCGGCCCTAGGGTACGTACACACCGCCCGTCACCCTCCTCACAAGCCCCAAATACATTAACTAATACAACAAATCGCTGAAGATGAGGCAAGTCGTAACAAGGTAAGTGTACCGGAAGGTGCACTTAGCATACCAAGGCGCAAGGCGTAGCTACACACAAAGTCATTCAGCTTACACCTGAAAGATATCTGTCACCCATCAGATCGCCTTGATGCCTACTCTAGCTCCACCAACCACAAATCAAGAACCCACCACCCTATCCAACTAAAACATTACCCCTAACTTAGTATAGGCGATAGAAAAGTATAACTTGGACGCCATAGAAAAAGTACCGCAAGGGAAAGATGAAATAGCAATGAAAGCCAAGCACCACATAGCAAAGATAAACCCTTGTACCTTCTGCATCATGATTTAGCAAGAAAAACCAGACAAAGCGAACTTAAGCCTGCCACCCCGAAACCCAAGCGAGCTACTTACGAGCAGTTACCCTGAACCAACCCGTCTCTGTTACAAAAGAGTGGGATGACTTGTTAGTAGCGGTGAAAAGCCTACCGAGCTGGGTGATAGCTGGTTGCCTGCAAATGAATTTAAGTTCCCCCTTAGCCCCCTCCCCCAGGCAAGCACCCAAACTTCCATGTAGCAAGCTAAGAGCTATTTAAAGGGGGTACAGCCCCTTTAAAAAAGAATACAACCTCCACTAGCGGATAACAACCCCCCCGTCTCACACCTGTGGGCCTTAAAGCAGCCACCCCTAAAGAGTGCGTCAAAGCTCTCAACCAAAAAATCCAAAAACACATGCGACTCCCTACACCCCTAGCAGGCTAACCTATGACAATAGATGAATCAATGCTAAAACGAGTAACCAGGATACCACATCCCCTTAAGCGCCAACCTACAAGCCATTAAACAGCATAATCAGCAATACCCCCTCCCCCCCTTAACCAAACATTGGATATATCCTGTCAACCCAACCCAGGAGCGCACATTAGGACGATTAAAATCTGCAAAAGGAACTCGGCAAACCCAAGGCCCGACTGTTTACCAAAAACATAGCCTTCAGCCCAAACAAGTATTGAAGGTGATGCCTGCCCAGTGACATTACGTTTAACGGCCGCGGTATCCTAACCGTGCAAAGGTAGCGCAATCAATTGTCCCATAAATCGAGACTTGTATGAATGGCTAAACGAGGCCTTAACTGTCTCTTGCAGACAATCAATGAAACTGATCTCCCTGTGCAAAAGCAGGGATAAACACATAAGACGAGAAGACCCTGTGGAACTTTAAAATCAATAGCCACTACACACTTAACCTAAGCCTACCAGGTCCACCGCCCGAAACACTGGCTAACATTTTTAGGTTGGGGCGACCTTGGAGAAAAACAAATCCTCCAAAAACAGGGCCAAACCCCTAACCAAGAGCAACCCCTCAACGTGCCAATAGCACCCAGACCCAATAAAATTGACCAATGAACCAAGCTACCCCAGGGATAACAGCGCAATCTCCCCCAAGAGCCCCTATCGACGGGGAGGTTTACGACCTCGATGTTGGATCAGGACATCCTAGTGGTGCAACCGCTACTAAGGGTTCGTTTGTTCAACGATTAACAGTCCTACGTGATCTGAGTTCAGACCGGAGCAATCCAGGTCGGTTTCTATCTATGACTAACCTTCCCTAGTACGAAAGGACCGGAAAGGTAGGGCCAATACTATCAAGCACGCCCCCTCCCCAAGTGATGCTCTCAACTAAATCACCAAAGGACCACACCCATCTCCCACAGAAAAAGGTTGCTAGTGTAGCAGAGCCCGGCAAATGCAAAAGACTTAAACCCTTTATCTCAGAGGTTCAAATCCTCTCTCTAGCTCCAGCCAATGACTTGACCAAACATCCCCCTGACCCACCTCACCATAGCACTAACCTACATAATCCCCATTCTAATTGCCGTAGCATTCCTCACACTAATTGAACGAAAAATTCTAAGCTACATACAAGCCCGAAAAGGACCAAACATTGTTGGACCTTTCGGGCTATTACAACCTGTAGCTGATGGAATTAAACTATTTATCAAAGAGCCTATTCGCCCCTCTACATCCTCGCCACTCCTATTCCTTACAACTCCAATACTAGCCCTCCTCCTCGCATTAACAATCTGAACCCCCCTCCCCCTCCCATTCCCCCTCACAGATCTAAACCTAGGCCTTCTCTTTCTCCTAGCAATATCCAGCCTGGCGGTCTACTCAATCCTATGATCAGGATGAGCATCAAACTCAAAATATGCCTTAATCGGAGCACTACGAGCAGTCTCACAAACCATCTCATACGAAGTAACACTAGCCATTATCCTTCTATCCATAGTCATACTAAGTGGAAATTACACCATAACCACCCTTGCCACATCACAAGAACCTCTGTACCTCGTATTTTCCTCTTGACCTCTTGCAATAATATGGTACATTTCAACACTAGCCGAGACAAATCGCTCCCCATTCGACCTTACAGAAGGAGAATCCGAACTCGTCTCAGGCTTCAATGTAGAATACTCCGCAGGACCTTTCGCCCTATTCTTCCTAGCCGAATATGCAAACATTATACTAATAAACACATTAACCTCCCTCCTATTCCTAAACCCTAGCACACTTAACCCACCCCTAGAGCTATTCCCCCTCATCCTGGCCACAAAAACCCTGCTCCTCTCCTCAAGCTTCCTATGAATCCGCGCCTCATACCCACGATTTCGATACGACCAACTCATACACCTCCTCTGAAAAAACTTCCTCCCACTAACACTATCCCTCCACCTCTGACACACTAGCATACCAATCTCTTACGCGGGCCTACCTCCTTACTTAAGGAAATGTGCCCGAATGTAAGGGTCACTGTGATAAAGTGAACATAGAGGTACACTAACCCTCTCATTTCCTAACAAGCTTAGAAAAGCAGGAATCGAACCTACACAAAAGGAATCAAAATCCTCCATACTTCCTTTATATTATTTCCTAGTAAGGTCAGCTAACAAAGCTATCGGGCCCATACCCCGAAAATGATGGTTCAACCCCTTCCCCTACTAATGAGTCCCCTTACAAAACTCACCCTGGCCCTAAGCCTACTCCTAGGCACAACAATTACAATCACAAGCAATCACTGAATAATAGCCTGAACTGGACTAGAAATTAACACCCTAGCTATCATCCCTATAATCTCAAAATCCCACCATCCACGAGCTATTGAAGCAGCAACAAAATACTTCCTAGTACAAGCCGCTGCCTCAACACTAGTACTCTTCTCGAGCATAATTAACGCACAAACTACCGGACAGTGAGATATCACCCAACTTACACACCCTACATCATGCCTCCTACTAACTACCGCAATCGCTATCAAACTAGGCCTAACCCCATTCCACTTTTGATTCCCAGAAGTGCTCCAAGGATCATCCCTCACTACAGCACTACTTCTCTCAACAGTAATAAAACTCCCACCAATCTCCATCCTTCTCCTCACATCCCACTCACTAAACCCCACACTACTCACCATCATATCCACTATATCCATTGCCTTGGGGGGTTGAATAGGACTCAACCAAACACAAACCCGAAAAATCCTAGCTTTCTCATCCATCTCCCACCTAGGTTGAATAGCCATAATCATCATCCATAACCCAAAATTAACACTACTAGCCTTTTACATCTACATCATCATAACAACCTCCATCTTCCTCACCATAAATACAACCAACACCCTAAAACTACCAACACTAATGGTCTCATGAACCAAAGCCCCTATGCTAAATACAATCTTCATACTAACACTCCTATCACTAGCAGGCCTCCCCCCACTAACAGGCTTCCTGCCCAAGTGACTTATTATCCAAGAGCTCACCAAACAAGAAATAACCACAACAGCCACCGTAATCTCCATACTTTCACTCCTAGGGCTCTTCTTCTACCTACGCCTGGCATACTGTTCAACAATCACACTTCCCCCTAACCCCTCAAACAAGATAAAACAATGGTCTACTAAAAAACCAACCAACATCCTAATTCCCACATTCACCTCCCTATCTATCTCCCTCCTACCACTCTCCCCCATAATCCTCACCACCATCTAAGAAACTTAGGATAATATCAAACCAAAGGCCTTCAAAGCCTTAAACAAGAGTTAGACCCTCTTAGTTTCTGCTAAGATCCGTAAGACATTAACCTACATCTTCTGAATGCAACCCAGACGCTTTCATTAAGCTAGGACCTTCCTAGGCAGGTGGGCTTCGACCCCACGACAATCCTAGTTAACAGCTAGGCGCCCTAAACCAACGGACCTCTGCCTAAAAGACTCTGATGTGCCTTAAACACATATCAATGAGCTTGCAACTCAACATGAACTTCACTACAGAATCGATAAGAAGAGGAATCAAACCTCTGTAAAAAGGACTACAGCCTAACGCTTAAACATTCAGCCATCTTACCACCTTACCTGTGACCCCAAATCTAAATCGATGACTATTCTCGACTAACCACAAAGACATTGGTACCCTCTACCTAATCTTCGGCGCATGAGCTGGCATAATTGGCACTGCCCTAAGCCTGCTCATCCGCGCAGAACTTGGTCAACCAGGAACCCTCTTAGGAGACGACCAGATCTACAACGTAATCGTTACCGCCCATGCCTTCGTAATAATCTTCTTTATAGTAATACCAATCATAATCGGAGGCTTCGGGAACTGGCTAGTCCCCCTTATAATTGGTGCCCCTGACATAGCTTTCCCCCGCATAAACAACATAAGCTTCTGACTACTCCCCCCATCCTTTCTCCTCCTACTAGCCTCATCCACAGTGGAAGCAGGAGCAGGCACAGGGTGGACAGTTTACCCTCCCCTAGCCGGAAACTTAGCTCATGCTGGAGCCTCTGTGGACCTAGCTATCTTCTCCCTCCACCTAGCAGGAGTATCTTCCATCCTAGGGGCAATCAACTTCATTACCACCGCTATCAACATAAAGCCCCCCGCCCTATCACAATATCAAACCCCACTATTCGTTTGATCCGTCCTAATCACAGCCGTACTTCTCCTACTGTCCCTACCAGTCCTGGCCGCCGGCATCACCATACTTCTCACAGACCGCAACCTAAACACCACATTCTTCGATCCTGCTGGAGGAGGAGATCCAATCCTATACCAACACCTCTTCTGGTTCTTTGGGCACCCAGAAGTATACATCCTTATCCTCCCAGGATTTGGAATCATCTCACACGTAGTAGCCTACTACGCAGGCAAAAAAGAACCATTCGGCTACATAGGCATAGTATGAGCCATACTGTCAATTGGATTCCTAGGGTTCATCGTATGAGCTCATCACATATTCACCGTAGGGATGGACGTGGATACTCGGGCATACTTCACATCCGCTACCATAATCATTGCCATCCCAACTGGAATCAAGGTCTTCAGCTGACTGGCCACACTACACGGGGGGACTATCAAATGGGACCCACCCATACTATGAGCCTTAGGATTCATCTTCCTATTCACCATCGGAGGACTTACAGGTATTGTCCTAGCAAACTCCTCACTAGACATTGCCCTACACGACACATACTACGTAGTAGCCCACTTCCACTACGTTCTCTCAATAGGTGCCGTCTTTGCCATTTTAGCAGGATTTACTCATTGATTCCCCCTATTCACCGGATACACCCTAAACCAAACATGGGCCAAAGCCCATTTTGGAGTCATATTCACAGGCGTAAACCTAACCTTCTTCCCCCAACATTTCCTGGGACTAGCAGGCATACCACGGCGATACTCCGACTACCCAGATGCCTACACACTATGAAACACCTTATCGTCTATCGGCTCATTAATTTCAATAACAGCCGTAATCATACTAACGTTCATCGTCTGAGAAGCCTTCGCTTCCAAACGAAAAGTCCTGCAACCAGAACTAACCTCCACCAACATTGAATGAATCCACGGCTGCCCTCCTCCATACCACACCTTTGAAGAACCCGCCTTCGTCCAAGTACAAGAAAGGAAGGAGTCGAACCCTCTTATACTGGTTTCAAGCCAGTCGCATATCAAACCACCTATGCTTCTTTCTTAATGAGGTGTTAGTAAATTAATTACATGGCCCTGTCAAAGCCAAACTACAGGTAAAAACCCTGTACACCTCCACATGGCTAATCACTCACAACTAGGATTTCAAGACGCCTCATCTCCAATCATAGAAGAACTAGTCGAATTCCACGACCATGCCCTCATAGTCGCCTTAATAATCTGCAGCCTAGTCCTTTACCTACTTACACTCATACTAATGGAGAAACTCTCCTCAAACACCGTCGACGCCCAAGAAGTTGAACTAATCTGAACTATCCTCCCAGCTATTGTTCTTATCTTGCTTGCTCTGCCATCCCTACAAATCCTCTATATAATGGATGAAATCGATGAACCAGATCTAACCTTAAAGGCTATCGGCCATCAATGATATTGATCCTACGAATATACAGACTTCAAAGACCTCTCATTCGACTCATATATAATCCCCACAACAGAACTTCCATTAGGGCACTTCCGCCTCCTAGAAGTCGACCATCGTGTTGTCGTTCCAATGGAATCCCCAATTCGTATTATCGTTACTGCCGACGACGTACTTCACTCATGAACAGTACCCACATTAGGAGTAAAAACCGACGCCATCCCAGGACGACTCAACCAAACATCATTCATTACCACCCGACCAGGAATCTTCTATGGCCAATGCTCAGAAATCTGCGGAGCTAACCATAGCTTCATACCAATCGTAGTAGAATCCACCCCTCTCACCCACTTCGAGACCTGATCCTCACTACTAGCCTCCTAATCATTAAGAAGCTATGCATCAGCACTAGCCTTTTAAGCTAGACAAAGAGGGAATCCCCTCCTTAATGATATGCCCCAACTCAACCCAAGCCCTTGATTCTCCATCATAATCATATCATGACTAACATTCTCCCTAATTATCCAGCCCAAAATGCTATCATTCATCGCCACAAACCTCCCCATCAACAAAACACCTACACCAACTAAAAACAACCTCTGAGCCTGACCATGATCATAACCTTCTTCGACCAATTTTCAAGCCCACACCTCCTCGGAATTCCACTGATCCTCATCTCAACACTACTTCCCGCCCTTCTCCTCCCTACGCCAAACAACCGATGAATTACCAACCGCCTATCTACCCTACAATTATGACTCATTAACACAATTACTAAACAGCTCATAACCCCATTAAACAAACCAGGCCACAAATGAGCCCTTATTCTCACGTCGCTCATAATATTCCTACTAATAATCAACCTATTAGGTCTACTGCCCTACACATTCACTCCAACCACCCAACTATCAATAAACATAGCCCTCGCTTTCCCACTTTGAGCTGCCACCCTACTAACAGGTCTACGAAACCAACCTACAACCTCTCTAGGACACCTTCTACCCGAAGGTACACCCACCCCACTAATTCCCGCCTTAATTGTAATCGAAACCATTAGCCTCCTCATTCGCCCACTAGCCTTAGGAGTGCGACTCACAGCAAACCTCACTGCAGGACATCTACTCATTCAACTCATCTCAACAGCTACCATCACACTCCTCCCCATTATACCAACAATCTCCATCCTCACTGCCATTATCCTCTTCCTACTGACAATCCTAGAAGTAGCAGTAGCCATAATCCAAGCCTACGTCTTCGTCCTACTACTAAGCCTCTACCTACAAGAAAATATCTAATGGCCCACCAAGCACATACCTACCATATAGTAGACCCAAGCCCATGACCTATCTTCGGAGCTACTGCCGCCCTACTCACCACATCAGGACTAATCATATGATTCCACTACAACTCATCACAACTACTAACCCTAGGACTACTATCAATCATCCTAGTTATAATCCAATGATGACGAGATATTGTACGAGAAAGTACATTCCAAGGCCACCACACACTAACAGTCCAAAAAGGCCTACGATATGGAATAATTCTATTCATCACATCAGAAGTATTCTTCTTCCTAGGCTTCTTCTGAGCCTTCTTCCACTCTAGCCTAGCACCCACCCCAGAATTAGGTAGCCAATGACCTCCAGCAGGAATTACGCCCCTGAACCCCCTAGAAGTCCCCCTACTCAACACAGCAATCCTACTGGCCTCAGGCGTTACAGTAACCTGAGCACATCATAGCATCACAGAAGGAAACCAAAAACAAGCAATCCAATCACTAACACTTACTGTCCTATTAGGCCTATACTTCACCATCCTACAAGCAACAGAATACTACGAAGCACCGTTCTCAATCGCTGATGGTGTGTATGGCTCAACCTTCTTCGTAGCCACAGGGTTCCACGGACTCCATGTCATCATCGGATCCTCCTTCCTCTTAATCTGCCTTCTACGACTAATCAAATTCCACTTTACATCCAATCACCACTTCGGATTTGAAGCAGCAGCCTGATACTGACACTTCGTAGATATCATCTGATTATTCCTCTACATAACCATCTACTGATGAGGATCTTGCTCTTCTAGTATATCCATTACAATAGACTTCCAATCTCTAAAATCTGGTAAAACCCCAGAGAAGAGCAATAAACATAATCATATTTATACTCATCTCAACCTTTACCCTTAGCGCAGCCTTAACCTCACTGAACTTTTGAATTACTCAAATAAGCCCAGACTCAGAAAAACTATCCCCCTACGAATGCGGATTCGACCCACTAGGATCTGCCCGACTTCCATTCTCAATCCGATTTTTCCTCAGTAGCCATCCTATTCCTCCTATTCGACTTAGAAATCGCCCTTCTATTACCACTACCATGAGCCACTCAACTAAAACACCCAACCACTACCCTAATCTGAGCCTCCACTATCATCCTCCTACTAACCCTCGGCCTAATCTACGAATGATTGCAAGGGGGTCTAGAATGAGCAGAATGAGAAAGCTAGTCTAAAGCAAGACAGTTGATTTCGACTCAACAAATCATAGCTTACCCTATGGCTCTCTCCATGCCCTTTCTCCACCTAAGTTTTTATTCGGCCTTTACCCTAAGCAGTCTAGGACTAGCCTTTCACCGAGAACATCTCATCTCCGCCCTATTATGCCTAGAGAGCATAATACTATCAATATATATTGCCCTATCAATCTGACCAATCAACAACCAAACATCATCCTCCGCCCTTATACCAATCCTCATACTAACGTTCGCCGCCTGCGAAGCAGGCACTGGGCTAGCAATACTAGTAGCCTCTACACGAACGCACGGTTCCGACCACCTACAAAACCTAAACCTCCTACAATGTTAAAAATCATTCTGCCAACAATTATACTTCTCCCAACAGCCCTCCTATCACCCTTAAAACTTCTATGGGCCAATACCACAATACATAGCCTACTAATCGCCACTCTAAGCCTACAGTGACTAACCCCCACATACTACCCCTACAAGAACCTCACTCAATGAGGCGGCATCGACCAAACATCCTCCCCCCTACTAGTCCTATCTTGCTGACTCACTCCACTTATAATCCTAGCAAGCCAAAATCACCTACAACATGAACCACCTACACGCAAACGAATTTTCATAATAACCCTAATTGCAGTGCAACCCTTTATCATCCTAGCCTTCTCAACCACAGAACTCATAATATTCTACATCTCCTTTGAAGCCACCCTAATCCCCACACTAATCCTCATCACACGATGAGGAAGCCAACCAGAACGTCTAAGTGCCGGCATTTACCTCCTCTTCTACACACTTATCAGCTCTCTCCCCCTATTAATCGCAATCCTATGCTTGCAAGCACAAACAGGCACCCTTTACTTCCCCACCCTAAAACTTACCCCCCACCCCCTACCCCTAACACCAGCCAACTACTGATCCACCTTCCTCCTAAACATAGCACTACTCATAGCATTTATAGTAAAAGCACCCTTATACGGCCTCCACCTATGGCTCCCCAAAGCCCACGTAGAGGCCCCAATTGCAGGATCTATACTACTCGCCGCCCTCCTCCTTAAATTAGGAGGGTATGGCATCATACGCATTACCTGCCTGTCAAACCCAACCCTAAACACCCTCACCCACTATCCATTTATCATCCTCGCCCTATGAGGAGCACTAATAACTAGCTCCATCTGCCTACGCCAAATCGACCTAAAATCCCTCATTGCCTACTCCTCCGTAAGTCACATAGGCCTAGTTATCGCCGCATGTATAATTCAAACGCACTGATCCTTCTCCGGGGCCATAATCCTTATAATCTCCCATGGTCTAACCTCCTCAATACTATTCTGCCTAGCCAACACAAACTATGAGCGCACACATAGCCGTATTCTCATCCTAACCCAAGGATTACAACCCATTCTCCCTNTAATAGCCACCTGATGACTTCTAGCTAACTTAACAAACATGGCCCTACCCCCCACCACAAACCTAATGGCAGAACTAAGCATTATAATTGCGCTATTTAACTGATCTTCCCCCACAATCCTACTAACCGGAACCGCCACATTACTAACCGCCTCATATACACTCTTTATACTAACCACAACCCAACGAGGAACCCTACCCTCCCACATCACAACACTCCAAAACTCAACCACACGAGAGCACTTACTAATAGCCCTACATCTCCTCCCTATACTCCTCCTAATCCTAAAACCCGAACTAATCTCCGGACCCCTCTCATGCAAGTATAGTTTAAACCAAACATTAGACTGTGACCCTAAAAATAGAAGTTAAACCCTTCTTACCTGCCGAGGGGAGGTTCAACCAACAAGAACTGCTAATTCTTGCATCTGAGTCTAAAACCTCAGCCCCCTTACTTTTAAAGGATAAGAGCAATCCACTGGTCTTAGGAGCCACTCATCTTGGTGCAAATCCAAGTAAAAGTAATGGAGATAGCCCTACTCCTCAACACCTCTATACTTCTCACACTAGTGACCATCCTAACACCCATATTCCTCCCTCTTTTCCTAAAAAACTTCCAAAACACACCCAAAACCATCACTCTCACTATCAAAACCGCCTTCCTAACAAGCCTAGTACCAATAACGCTCTTTATACAATCAGGACTAGACAGCATTACCTCACACTGAGAATGAAAATTCATTATAAACTTTAAAATCCCACTTAGCCTCAAAATAGACCAATACTCCATACTATTTTTCCCTGTCGCACTATTTGTAACGTGGTCAATTCTACAATTCGCCACATCATACATAGCATCAGATCCACACATTACAAAATTCTTCCTCTACCTAACAACATTTTTAATTGCAATACTAACACTAATCCTCGCTAACAATATCTTCCTCCTATTTATTGGCTGAGAGGGAGTCGGTATCATATCCTTCCTACTAATCAGCTGATGGTACGGGCGAGCAGAAGCCAACACAGCAGCCCTACAAGCCGTACTCTATAATCGAATTGGGGACATTGGACTTATCTTAAGCATAGCATGACTCGCTTCCACTCTAAACTCCTGAGAAATACAACAAATATTCTCGCCCAAGGAAACCCCAACACTTCCCCTACTAGGCCTCATCCTAGCCGCTACAGGAAAATCAGCCCAATTCGGCCTCCACCCATGACTCCCAGCCGCCATAGAAGGTCCCACCCCAGTCTCTGCCCTACTCCACTCAAGCACAATAGTAGTTGCCGGAATCTTCCTACTTGTCCGCACCCACCCCCTATTCGCCAACAACAAAACCGCTCTCACCTTATGCCTATGCTTAGGTGCTATATCCACTCTGTTTGCCTCCATCTGTGCCCTCACACAAAACGACATCAAAAAAATCATTGCCTTCTCCACTTCAAGCCAACTCGGACTAATAATAGTCACCATCGGACTCAACCTCCCACAATTAGCTTTTCTTCACATTTCAACCCACGCTTTCTTCAAAGCTATACTATTCCTGTGCTCAGGGTCTATTATTCACAGCCTAAACGGAGAACAAGACATTCGAAAAATAGGAGGCCTGCAAAAAATACTCCCAACAACCACCTCTTGTCTAATAATCGGAAACCTAGCACTAATAGGGACCCCCTTCCTAGCAGGATTCTTCTCAAAAGACCTCATCATTGAAAACTTAAACACCTCCTATCCAAACGCCTGAGCATTACTCCTAACTCTTCTGGCCACAACCTTTACCGCCACATACAGCTTACGAATAACCCTCCTAGTACAAACAGGATTCACCCGCATACCAACAATCACTCCGATAAATGAAAATGACCCACAAATTACAAACCCAATTACCCGCCTAGCCTTAGGAAGCATTATAGCCGGCCTACTTATCACATCATACATAACCCCAACACAAACCCCTCCAATAACAATACCCACACTAACAAAAACTGCAGCCATCATAGTAACAGCACTAGGCATCATCCTCGCACTAGAACTCACAACCACAACCCACACAATAATCAAACCCAAACAGAACAACTACTCAAACTTCTCATCCACCTTAGGATACTTCAACCTCCTAATTCACCGCCTAAGCTCTATAGTCCTACTAAACATAGGACAAAAAATCGCTACCCACCTAATCGACCTGTCCTGGTACAAAAAAATGGGACCAGAAGGACTTGCCAAGCTACAAACCATAGCAACCAAAACCTCAACCACATTACACAAAGGACTAATCAAAACGTACTTAGGATCCTCCGCACTATCCATCCTAATCACCCTAATACTCCTATCAATCTAAAATTAATGGCCCCCAACCTACGAAAATCCCACCCTCTACTAAAAATAGTAAACAACTCCCTAATCGATCTACCAACCCCCTCAAACATCTCCGCCTGATGAAACTTTGGATCCCTCCTAGGAATCTGCTTAGCAGCACAAATCATAACTGGCCTGCTCCTAGCCGCCCACTACACCGCAGACACCTCCCTAGCCTTCTCATCCGTAGCCAACACATGCCGAAATGTGCAATATGGATGACTAATCCGCAACCTACATGCAAACGGAGCATCATTTTTCTTCATCTGCATCTACCTCCATATTGCCCGAGGCTTCTACTATGGCTCTTATCTGTACAAAGAGACATGGAACACAGGAGTCATTCTCCTACTCACCCTAATAGCAACAGCCTTCGTTGGGTACGTCCTACCATGAGGCCAAATATCATTTTGAGGGGCTACAGTCATCACAAACCTCTTCTCCGCCATCCCCTACATTGGACAAACCCTAGTAGAATGAGCCTGAGGAGGATTCTCCGTAGATAACCCCACTCTAACTCGATTCTTCGCCCTACACTTCCTTCTCCCATTCATGATTGCCGGCTTAGTTCTCATCCATCTAACCTTCCTCCACGAATCAGGATCAAACAACCCCCTAGGCATCTCATCAAACTGCGACAAAATCCCATTCCACCCATACTTCTCCCTAAAAGATCTATTAGGGTTTACAATCATACTCTTCCTACTCACCACTCTTGCCCTATTCTCCCCCAACCTACTAGGAGACCCTGAAAACTTTACCCCAGCAAATCCCCTGGTAACTCCCCCACACATTAAACCAGAGTGGTACTTCCTATTTGCATACGCAATCCTACGATCAATTCCCAACAAACTCGGAGGAGTCGTGGCTCTAGCTGCCTCCGTATTAATCTTATTCTTAAGCCCCCTCCTACATAAATCCAAGCAGCGCACCATAGCCTTCCGCCCAGCCTCCCAGCTCCTATTCTGAACTCTGGCTGCCAACCTATTCATCCTAACATGAGTGGGAAGCCAACCAGTCGAACATCCATTCATTATCATCGGACAACTAGCCTCACTAACCTACTTCACCATTATCCTAATCCTATTCCCCCTCATCTCCTCCCTAGAAAATAAAATCCTCAACTAAACTCTAATAGTTTACAGAAAACATTGGTCTTGTAAGCCAAAAGACGAAGGTTGCTCCTTCTTAGAGTCGCTCAGAAAAAGAGGACTAAACCTCCATCACCAACTCCCAAAGCTGGCATTTTACATTAAACTATTTTCTGACCCTAACCGCCCGAATAGCCCCACGAGATAACCCCCGTACAAGTTCCAACACGACAAACAGAGTCAACAACAACCCCCAGCCAGCCACCAAAAACAGACCCGCCCCATAAGAATAGAACAAAGCCACACCACTAAAATCCAACCGTGCAAAAAGCGTCCCCGCACTATCAACAGTATTTACCCCAAATCCCTCACCCCCCCACCCTCAAAAAACAAGCCCGACGCCAACAACCAAGGCAAACCCCAAAGCATAGCCCACAACCCGTCAACCCCCCCAAACCTGAGGAAATGGATCAGCTGCTAATGATACAGAATATACAAAAACCACCAACATTCCCCCCAGGTACACCATAAAAAGCACTAAAGACACAAAAGAGGCCCCTAAACCCACTAACCACCCACATCCTAAAACAGACCCAACAACCAGCCCGACCACCCCGTAATGGGGGGACGGGTTAGAAGCCACTAACAATGCCGCTAAAACAAAACCAACTCCCAAGAATAATGCAAAATAAGTCATATAGTTCTCACTTGGAGCCTATCCAAGGTCTATGGTCTGAAAAACCATTGTTGTCTACCTCAACTATAAGAAC